ATAAAAAATTATATACATATGAAATAAAAAAAAAAAATAAAAGATGAAATAAACCCACCCCAAAATATTAATTTTTTTAGGGAATGCTCGGGCAGAAATGGACCTTTTTTTTGTTAAAAAAAAAGAATATCTAAAGAATATCTAAAGAATTTTTGTACATTTCCATTTGAATTAGGGATTCTGCGTACAAATACAAGTGGTTATTAACTAAATATACATCTGATCATATATGGATTACCATTATGTATTACAAATTACAATAAAATAAAGAAAGAAAGGAGGATTTGAAATGCGAGATCTAAAAACATATCTCTCCGTGGCACCCGTGATAAGTACTCTATGGTTCGGAGCCTTGGCCGGTCTATTGATAGAAATCAATCGTTTATTCCCAGATGCGTTGATATTCCCCTTTTTTTCATTCTAGTTATTGAGACGGGAAGGGGTGAAGAAATGAATCCCCTTCCGTTTTTCGTTGTTTTTTTTTTCGAATTCGAAGAAAAGAGAAAAAAAAAGTGGATTCAACCTCAATGAAACTTGCAATCTGGTGCCGGGTTTCAATTGAATTTCATTAATAATGAGGCTGAAAATAGAATCGCTAGCGCGGGGCAACAATCTCATACAAGATACTTAAATAAAAAACTGAAATAATGTATTGTGATTCTAAAGATAGTTAGAAATCATTGTATTACTTAATTATTACTATACTTCTATTGATGGCACCGAAATCTGTCAGAATTGGATTTCGGATTAGCAACTTCTGTTTTTTTATTCCTTTCTTCTTCTTCGCTTCGAATCGGAAAATAGAAGAGTTTTAAGTGAATCAAAAAACCAAAGGAGGTTCATGGCCAAAGGTAAAGATATACGAGTAAGGGTTATTTTGGAATGTACCGATTGTGTTCGAAACAGTGTTAATGTTAATAAGGAATCAACGGGTATTTCAAGATATATTACTCAAAAGAATCGACACAATAAGCCTAGTCGATTGGAATTGAGAAAATTTTGTCCCTGTTGTTGCAAACATACGATTCACGGGGAGATAAAGAAATAGATAAAATGGATTGCCTGTGTTTCATCCCTCAAAATTAAAAATGATATATTATTTCATGTTTATATAAATTGTATATCTATATAAATTCGAAATTATATAGATATATAACATATATAAATATAAACAAATATTAAATAAATTAAATTAAAATATTAAATAAATAGAAACAAAACAAATCAATCCGATTTTGTAAGAAATGGTATTTTCGGGATAAGGAATAAACAAACCATGGATAAATCTAAACGACTCTTTCCTAAATCTAAGCGATCTTTTCGTAGGCGTTTGCCCCCGATCCAATCGGGGGATCGAATTGATTATAAAAACATGAGTTTAATTAGTCGATTTATTAGTGAACAAGGAAAAATATTATCTAGACGGGTGAATAGATTGACCTTAAAACAACAGCGATTAATTACGATTGCTATAAAACAAGCTCGTATTTTATCTTCGTTACCTTTTCGTAATAATGAAAAAGAATTTGAAAAAAGTGAGTCAACTACTCAAGCTACTGGGCTTAAAACAAAAAAAAGGGTTTACTCTTCAATTAAATTCAAATTTCAATCTAAACTCAAATGAAATGCGGATTGATGTTTTGTTCGAAAACTACGATAATCCAAATTGGATTGTCGTGTTGTCAGAAAAAAGAGAATCGTTGAAGAAGAATAATTTTTTTTTTATTGAACGTGGTTGCTCATTTTGACGACTTTATCATATGATTATATTTTTTCATACAAATACCTACTCTACTTTCCCGGAGTTCAGTCTCCGGGTAATTTTGATTTTATGATCTCGTTGGAAATCATATAAAGACAATTCCTATTTAATATAGCTATTTGTGCAAGTATTTTACGATTAAGAAGCAACTGCCTCTTGTACAGATTATACATGAATATACTATAGCTATAGTATATTTCATTTTTATTCTCTCGAATTACTGCATTTATTCGACTGATCCACAAACGACGAAAATATCTTTTTTTCCTATCTCTATCCCGATGGGCCGAAACCAAAGCTTTTATTTTCTGTTGAGGAATAGTAAGTCTTGAATGAGTCCCCCGAAAGCTTGATGTAAATAAACGAGTTTTTGTCCGATGTTTCCGAGCTATATATCCTCTTTTAATTCTGGTCATTGAATAAATGAAACTTTGATGAATAACTATTTTGTTTGATTTCGTTTCTTTTAGTTATTCTTTCCCCTTTTTTCCTAGTCCATTAATAACAAAACGGATTATTCCAGTGTATAAAATAAAAATCCCAATGGCTTTTGCTACTATAACCTTCCCAACCACGATTTTTTTATTTTAATTTCTAAGCATTTCACCTCGAAATAAGAAATTGTATCGAGACTAGGTATCAAAAAAAACATAGTAAATGAAATAGAAATGGATAAAGAAATAGTGGGTTCCATCGTTTCTATGGTTACTTCTTAAATGGCGAGGTCCCCTCTATACACCGGAGCCCCTTCCTTCATTTAATCAATGTTATTGTTAACTTGTACAGTTCACACTCTTTGGCTCTACCTATGAAATATCTAGTAATAGGTCTTTCACAACGAAATCTACCTACACAGTAACGGTATTTAAATATGAAGATTAGCTGAGTAGCTGACCCTGTTAGTCCGTTCTTGCAAGTTTTAAAATGGGATGTCCCCTGCTTAATAGATAACTATTTGCTACCAATGGGAAAGTCTTTCGCATTTGAAATTGCAAATTGAGGTGATTGGATTTGCACCAACGGAAACCATAAATTTGATACACAATAGAAAGATAGATAATAGTAATCGATTTTTTTGAAGATAGTTTCTTGCATTCTATCCTATTTCATTGGTACTGATCACTGATATTGGAATTTTTTTCCTTTATTTTTTTGTCTTAGTCCATGATCTGAACGAGTCGCACATACACCCTAGTACATGTTCCTCGGCGCTGAGGGCACCCCTGAAGAGCGGGGGATTTCGTAACATTTCGGATTGGCTGTCTTGTGTTTCTAATAAGTTGTTTTATAGTTGGCATGTTGAGTCATATACATAATGAGCTGGTTTAGATCAATCCTAATCCGATGATTATGAATTACTTATATTCTCTCTATTAATATTACTAGTAATATTACTAGATTAATTATATTAATTAGATTATATTAATTAGATTAATTGAAAATATTCTATTAAACTCGGTAAGACGATAAAATTTCAAACCTTGGCGCGGAATACTCGCTAATTTTTTATTCAACTGCTACAAGATCAACAATTCCATGAGTTTGGGCTTCTGCTGCTGACATAAAAACATCCCTTTCCATGTCTTCGGATACAACCCAGAAAGGTTTTCCCGTTCTTTGTACATAAACCCTTGTGATAGTTTCACGCAGTTTCAGTAGTTCTTCCGCTTCCAGGATAAATTCTCCCGTTTGTGCCTCATAAAAAGAACTAGCGGGTTGATGGATCATTACCCTGATGATATAACATAAAAAACGGTTCCTATTTCGCACGATAAAGCGAGAGAGATAAAGAATAAAAAAAAGATAAGACGGAATTGAACAAACGTACCGTACAGGCATCTTTTGCGTATTGCATACGGCTCTACAACGGAATTTATTTTTTACCTTCTATTGAAGAAATAGAAAATGTAGGGGGTCTATCAGACCCGGATCGGTAAATGATCCAATAACCACCCTTCCTTTTTGTTTTGTGTATTAGTTAAAAAAATACTATGATGGTTCCGTTTCTTTATTATTGCGTCTCTTATTCAGCAATCCCAAAGTTTCTTTTTTTTCATAGTCTTCATAAATATTGTTAAAAGCTTTCTTTTCCGGTGTGAAAACAAAAAAGTTTGTGACGCTGGAATAGGCTCCTCCCGATAGATGCGATAAAATAGGAAATATCTCCTTTTCATACTACCCTTTCGGTACATAATTTAAAAATTTTTGAAAAACAAAAAAATTATCATATCGAACTCGAAGTGCTGTGCTATTATTACTTAATATTCATATGGCGAAGGCATAGTCTTCTTTTTTTTCCTCAAATAAAAGAATCATTGGCGCCAAGCGTGAGGGAATGCTAGACGTTTGGTAATTTCTCCTCCTGCCAGAATAAAAGATCCCATTGAAGCGGCTAATCCCATGCATACTGTCTGTACATCTGGTTGCACAAATTGCATAGTATCATAAATTCCTATTCCGGGTATTACCCATCCGCCCGGAGAGTTTATAAACAAATAAAGATCTTTGTTATCATCCTCTATACTGAGATATACCATAAGTCCAATAAGCTGATTCGATATCTCACTATCAACCTCTTGGCCTAAAAAAAGTAGTCTTTCTCGATAAAGTCGATTGGTTAGGATAAAATTTTATCTCTTAGGAGCCGTACCTGCACCTTTTGATGCATACGGTTCACCAAAAATCACCAAAAAGAATCAATGTGTAGAGTTAACCCCTTTTTTTCATAGCGGGTTTTTTCTTCCATTTTTCAAGAAAGACGATTTTTGACCCGTTTACTTAGGTTATAATAAACTAAACTTATTTTATTGAACTAAGTTCTCATTGATGTATTGTTTTCATTGAGATCGAATCCAAATCGCAATGTCATTTTCTTGTTTCGGAATGGGTTTCTTCAATTCTTTTAGGTTTCTGTTCTACTCCGAGTAATAAAGAAAAGATCTGCCCGATTTGGATTTGCACATATAGGACAACTATTCCAATACCACGTCTTTTTGCTACGACTTCTTTTTTTTTTTCAATTTTTTTCATGGTTTCCGCCAAATATCTGATAAGTAATAATTGTAGATATATTACCAATTGGATTTTTTTTATAAACAGAGCCTGGATTCTTCATTTTATTGGTTTATTGGTTCAACCAAGCCAACCATAGATTCTTCTAAATTAATAATATTAATCCGGATCTGGATATCCCCCCAAAAAAAGATCTAATTGAATTTCACACTTCCAATTTTTGATGATTCAATCAATCTTTTTGGAGGGAAGGAGGGGATATCTCGATCGGGGGAGATAACGGGGAAATACCACATGACCCAATATATCGGACAAGCCACACTATACGTCAACCCACGAGGCATCCTCCTCTCCCGGACTCCGGAAGGGTACTTTTGGAACACCAATGGGCATAAAATGACGACACAAAGACGTGGTATATCGCGCTCTTATGCGGAAGCGTACCAATGGGTTTATTTTATTGTCTTAATAATGATTGGTCCTTATCCTATTGTATTTTATCATATCATATTTGATTTATAGATTTATAGATTGAATAAGTTCATAAATAAATAAATAAAAAAAAAAAGAAGACCAAATGAATAAAGGAAAATTCTTATGAATAGGTTCTTTGAGTGATGAACAAATATGTCTGCATTCACTCATATAAATACGCATCTAAATATAAAATAAAAAGAGGGTCAACCCCCTTTTATCATTGCGTATTGTTACTTATCGGGTATAGAATAGACCGGCTTCTTTTTGTTCCTACGAATAGAATTGTTCCATTATTACTAAAAAAACTAGACCAAATATTAATCCTTTACCCGAGATAATCCACTGACAAAAAAAGGGTCCATAGCATATTTTTCCAGTGCAATAAAGTTACATAGTGTCTATTTTTTGTTGATATAAGGGGTATTTTCATGGGTTTGCCTTGGTATCGTGTTCATACCGTCGTATTGAATGATCCTGGTCGTTTGCTTTCTGTTCATATAATGCATACAGCTCTGGTTGCTGGTTGGGCCGGTTCGATGGCTCTATATGAATTAGCGGTTTTTGATCCTTCTGACCCTGTTCTTGACCCAATGTGGAGACAGGGTATGTTCGTTATACCCTTCATGACTCGTTTAGGAATAACCAATTCATGGGGCGGTTGGAGTATCACAGGAGGGACTATAACAAATCCGGGTATTTGGAGTTACGAAGGTGTGGCTGGGGCACATATTGTGTTTTCTGGCTTGTGCTTCTTAGCGGCTATATGGCATTGGGTTTATTGGGATCTAGAAATCTTTTGTGATGAACGTACAGGAAAACCATCTTTGGATTTGCCCAAAATCTTTGGAATTCATTTATTTCTTTCAGGGGTGGCTTGCTTTGGTTTTGGCGCATTTCATGTAACAGGATTGTATGGTCCTGGAATATGGGTGTCCGATCCTTATGGACTAACCGGAAGGGTACAATCCGTAAATCCCGCGTGGGGTGTGGAAGGTTTTGATCCTTTTGTTCCCGGGGGAATAGCCTCTCATCATATTGCAGCAGGGACATTAGGCATATTAGCAGGTCTTTTCCATCTTAGTGTCCGTCCACCCCAACGTCTGTACAAAGGATTACGTATGGGAAATATTGAAACCGTACTTTCGAGTAGTATCGCTGCTGTTTTTTTTGCAGCTTTTGTTGTTGCTGGAACTATGTGGTATGGTTCAGCAACAACCCCGATTGAATTATTTGGTCCCACTCGTTATCAATGGGATCAGGGATACTTCCAGCAAGAAATATATCGAAGAGTTGGTGCTGGACTAGCCGAAAATCAAAGTTTATCCGAAGCTTGGTCTAAAATTCCTGAAAAATTAGCTTTTTATGATTACATTGGCAATAATCCGGCAAAGGGGGGATTGTTTAGAGCGGGCTCAATGGACAACGGGGATGGAATAGCTGTTGGGTGGTTAGGACACCCTATCTTTCGAGATAAAGAGGGGCGTGAACTTTTTGTACGTCGTATGCCTACCTTTTTTGAAACATTTCCGGTTGTTTTGGTAGACGGAGACGGAATTGTTAGAGCCGATGTTCCTTTTAGAAGGGCGGAATCAAAGTATAGTGTCGAACAAGTAGGTGTAACTGTTGAGTTCTATGGCGGCGAACTCGATGGCGTCAGTTATAGTGATCCTGCTACTGTGAAAAAATATGCTAGACGTGCTCAATTGGGTGAAATTTTTGAATTAGATCGTGCTACTTTGAAATCGGATGGTGTTTTTCGTAGCAGTCCAAGGGGTTGGTTTACTTTTGGACATGCTTCGTTTGCTCTTCTTTTCTTTTTCGGACACATTTGGCATGGTGCTAGAACCTTGTTCAGAGATGTTTTTGCTGGTATTGACCCAGATTTGGATGCTCAAGTGGAATTTGGAGCATTCCAAAAACTTGGAGATCCAACTACAAAAAGACAGGTAGTTTGATACAACATTGTTCTGTTCCTTTTCGACTTTATTTTTTTTGTTGTGATTTGAATTTGACATAGGAAGAACCGGATAAATCTTGATTTGAATCGCTGTCTTTCTCTTTTACTCTCTTTTACTATTGTTTTTTCTTTTTCTTTATCCGGGAGACCGATCCAAAATAAACAGGTAGGAAAGCTATAATTGTAAACCACGATCAAATCTATGGAAGCATTGGTTTATACATTCCTCTTAGTCTCGACTTTAGGAATCATTTTTTTCGCTATCTTTTTTAGAGAACCACCTAAAGTTCCA